CCCATTTTGTTGTGTTTTTTATTTTCGTTTTTTTGTTTTATTTGTGTATAATTTTCATTTTTTGTATTGTATGAATCTGTCCTTTCTCTTGTTTTCTTGATTCTTTTTTCTAGTATATAGGAATTCTCTTGTTAAGACCCTATGAATCGATTGAAACCTCAGACTCATACTATAAACCGCGATGATTCCACAAACCCTGCACAACCTAAATCCAGGGATTCCATGAGTAAGAACCGTCGGATCATCACTTAGTCAATGAGACACTGAATGGATATAATGACTAAAAAAAAAAAAAAGAAACCGACTTTTGCCCTTTCATCAAAATAAGGGCAAACGGGAATTTCAAAGAGGCAAAATCTTTCAATTGTTGACTTTTCATTAATCCTTTTGAGTTTGAGTCCGGCTACGAGGTCTAAATACTAAGTATGAATCATAGTTAGAGTACTTTTCGATCTTCATATATTCCGTGCTCCGGATACTCGAATGAATATCCGACGAGGTAAAAGCAGCTATCTCAAGATGACAGACCCGTTCTCTGTATACTATCAATAGGATCCATTCTAACAAGTCACACACTCATATTCCGAAAATACAGAAAGAAAAAAATTCCGCGATCGAACTAACCAAATAGACTGGGTTTCCCATTCTAGAACTAAAGGCTTCACTTTGTATTGAAAGTATTGAACACCTAGGACTTTTTTATTTTTATGAATCTAATTCATCGAAATTCCGTCCAATAAAACGGAGGAATTGTAAATCTCCAAAAGGATGGATAGGAAGATCGCAAATAGAGCCATTGCGACACCCATCAAAGGAGTAGTTCCCCATCCTGGAGCTACTTTACCATATTCCGAGTTCAACGGTTTCAATAAACTCCCCACATTGGTTCGTCTTGGACCGGATCGAGAACTATCCTCAACGATTTGTGTAGCCATATATCCTATTGTTTTGTATTCATTGAGATCTGTTGACTTTGTATACCATTCCGTTGTAAATAAATGATCTTATCACAGATCCGTTATGGTCTTGAAATTCTATAATAATGGAAACAGCAACCCTAGTCGCCATCTCTATATCTGGATTACTTGTAAGTTTTACTGGGTATGCCTTATATACTGCTTTTGGGCAACCCTCTCAACAACTAAGAGATCCATTCGAGGAACACGGGGACTAGCTGAAGTACCGGGCCCCCCTGATGATATATATATCAGGGGGCTCCTTACTTCAATTTGACAATACAATAATGCAAAATTTATTTTTTAGTTGGAACTTTCGGCGGTTCTCGAAAAAAGATCGAAAAAAAAATGATCCCTAAAGTAGAGACTAAGAGGAATGTATAAACCAATGCTTCCATAAATTTGATCGCGGTTTCCAATTATAGCTTCCCTGCCTGTTTAGTCGGGATCCCGGATAAAGAAAGAGTACAGACCCGGAAAGACTCCATATGCCAAGCCCCGCTTAATCAAGACTCTCCTAATTCCATTTCTCCGCTACTCTCCTAACTTTGGAACAAAAGAAAAATATATATAGAGGAAAAAAGAATGGTAAAATGTTGTGTTGTATCAGACTGCCTGTCTTTTTGTGGTTGGATCACCAAGTTTTTGGAATGCCCCAAATTCTACTTGAGCATCCAAATCTGGATCAATACCAGCGAAAACGTCTCTGAACAAGGTTCTAGCACCATGCCAAATGTGTCCGAAGAAGAAGAGAAGAGCAAACGAAGCATGTCCAAACGTAAACCAACCCCTCGGGCTGCTACGAAAAACGCCGTCGGATTTCAAAGCAGCACGATCTAACTCAAAAATTTCACCTAATTGAGCGCGCCTAGCGTATTTTTTCACGGTAGCAGGATCACTATAAATGACTCCATTGAGTTCGCCGCCATAGAATTCAACAGTTACACCTACCTGTTCGACACTATACTTGGATTCTGCCCTTCTAAAAGGAACATCGGCTCTAACAATCCCGTCTCCGTCGACCAAAACTACTGGAAATGTTTCAAAAAAGGTGGGCATACGACGTACAAAAAGTTCAGACCCCTCTTTATCTCTAAAGATAGGGTGTCCTAACCAACCAACAGCTATTCCATCCCCATTGTCCATTGAGCCTGCTCTGAATAATCCCCCCTTTGCCGGATTATTACCAATATAATCATAAAAGGCCAATTTTTCAGGAATTTTAGCCCAAGCTTCTGATAAACTTTGATTTTCCGACAGCCCTGCACCAACTCTTCGATATATTTCTTGCTGAAAGTATCCCTGATCCCATTGATAACGAGTGGGTCCAAACAATTCGATTGGGGTAGTTGCTGAACCATACCACATAGTTCCAGCAACAATAAAAGCTGCAAAAAAGACAGCAGCAATACTACTGGAAAGGACGGTTTCAATATTCCCCATACGTAATCCTTTATATAAACGCTGGGGCGGACGTACACTAAGATGGAATAGACCCGCCAATATGCCTAATGTACCTGCTGCAATATGATGAGAAGCTATTCCTCCCGCAACAAAGGGATCAAAACCGTCCACACCCCAAGCTGGATTTACGGATTCTACCCTTCCGGTTAATCCGTAAGGATCGGACACCCAGATCCCAGGACCATACAATCCTGTTACATGAAATGCACCAAAACTAAAACAAGCCACCCCTGAGAGAAATAAATGAATTCCGAAGATCTTGGGCAAATCCAAAGAGGGTTTTCCTGTACGTTCATCAGAAAAAATTTCTAGATCCCAATACACCCAATGCCAGATAGATGCCAAAAAGCACAAGCCAGAAAACATAATATGTGCACCGGCCACACCTTCGTAACTCCAAATACCGGGATTTGTGACAGCCCCTCCTGCGATACTCCAACCACCCCATGAATCGGTTATTCCTAAACGAGTCATGAAAGGTATAACGAACATACCCTGTCTCCACATGGGATCAAGAACAGGGTCAGAGGGGTCAAAAACGGCCAATTCATATAAAGCCATTGAACCGGCCCAACCAGCAACCAGAGCCGTATGCATTATATGAACAGAAAGCAAACGGCCAGGATCATTCAATACAACAGTATGAACACGATACCAAGGCAAACCCATGGAAATCCCCCTTATATCAATGGAAAATAGGCACTATAGAAGCTTTATTGCATTGGCAAAAAAAGGATCTCCTCTTTTACCGAGAATTCTTTGGGAGAAAGATTAATGTTTGTTCCATTCTTTTAGTAATAATAGAAGAGCTTTTTTTGGTTCGTAGAAACAAAGAGAAGCAGATCTATTCTATACCCGATAACTACCAATACGCAATGGGGATTGCCCCCGTTTTCTATTTCTATGAGGGAGTCCTTTCATATTTGCTCATCATCATTTAAGTGAAAGACCCCTTATTTGCGAAAGAATTTTCCTTTATTGATTCGATTCTGTCTTCAGTCTTCATAAGGGAGACGTTGTCATAATATGAAAGATCCTGTCAAAACAAGAAAGATGATAAGACAAAGTATTGTCATAATAAGAGAGATCCATGGATCAAATATGAAAAGAGCCCGTATTCTATTAATATATTAGGAAAAGTCATGTATTCATATAAGAAAAACATGACACGACACGGTTACGCTTCGACATACGCTCCCACATCAAAGTACACCAAAGTAGAGGTAGAGTCATTCCATTAATGGTTGCTTTTTTCTCACTTTTTTAGTATAATGATATAGAAAAGAACCCCATCAAAGTACACCAAAGTAGAGGTAGAGTCATTCCATTAATGACATGGCCCCATATATTATATGGGTTCTAGATAAAGTATAGATAAAGGGTCCACTCGCCACGTGAAAAACATGAAAAAAGGGGTTCAAAGATAACAAAGTGACGCTTAGACATCAAAGTAGACTGGAGTCATTAATTTATCAATAAAAGCCATTTAATTTTTATGCCGTTCGGTGTTCCAAAAGTATCCTTTCAAAGTCATGAAGAAGAAGAAGCCACTTGGATTGACTTATATAATCGGCTTTATCGGGAAAGAATTCTTTTCTTATGCCGAGAAATTAAAGAAGAGCTCGCAAACAACCTCGTCAGCCTTATGGTCTTTCTCCAGATAGACAATGCTACCTGGACTCAAACTATGTTTATAAACTCTCCTGGGGGGTTCGTATTTCCCGGGCTGGCTATTTATGATACCGTGCTCGCTGTGGGGGCAAGAACCGTATGCGTGGGAATCGCAGCTTCCATGGCATCTGTTGTTTTGATCGGAGGAGAACAAAGCAAACGCTTAGCATTCCCTCACGCTAGGGTAATGATACATCAGCCTCGTATGAAGGACTTTGAAGACTCGACGAGCGAGGTTCTCATGGAAACGCGTGTACTATTAGACTTGCGCGACCGCATTACACATCTTTATGTACAAAGAACAGGACAACCCCGCAGGATCATTGCTGCAGACCTAGAAGTGGATACTTATATGTCAGCAAAGGAAGCCATAACGTATGGAATTATTGATGCGATAGCTCAAAGCGTAGAAGAATAAAAAATAATATATATAGAAATAGGAACGAAATCCGGTGAAACCAAAGAGGAAACCGGGTCTCTTGATGCACCCCGCGAGCAAATAGAATAGGTACTCGGATTCAGAAGATCAAAAACGAACAATCCATCTTTGGCCATCTTTGGGTCCATGGATAAAGGGAAAAGGTGTTTTTAGAATGGAAAATCGTAACAAAATCTTTTTTACGAGATTTTGAAGCAAAATAGTCATTAACCATGCGATGCCTTCTGTTTACTCGAGACCTCGAAATCTTTTTTTTTTTTTTGAGCTCGGTGTATGTAAAAAAGATACTTTGCTCTCTCGCCCCCTAATGTAATAAAGTCAAAAATTTTTAAATAACGCACAAAGGTGCGTAAATTAAAATGAAAATAAATGGTAAATCTTCATTTTATGATGGGTTCCATTTGAATGGTAGATTCTATTTGAATGAGGAACTCAATCGGGCCTTCGATGATGCATCTGATTTCTATGATGAGGTGCTTGAGGAGTTGAAATGATTTTCGATAGAGGTAGAAAGGAGAGAGGTAGAAAATGGTTACGCTCCTGGAGACTCCGAGCGCCCAGAGCTATATCAGGAACAAATTCATGAATCTTTTTTTTCTTCTTTCGAATCTGAGATAAATTATAATTGAATAAAAAGATAAATTATAATTGAATAAAAAATAGAGCGACAGGATAGAATTGGGGGGGTAGCTCTAAAGAGTTCTACCCTCTCCAGCTATATCCACAACGAAAGCGATTAGAAATTCTTTAAGCATCAAAACGATGCTTCTCTTCCATTGGTTAGGATGGATCTAAACCAATCCATTAGGTCTATTATTTAGCATGCCAACTACTAACCAACTTATTAGAAACGCAAGACAGCCAGTCAGAAATGCTACGAAATCCCCTGCTCTTAGGGGGTGCCCTCAGCGCCGAGGCACATGTACTAGGACGTATGTGCGACTCGTTCCATTACGTGGACTGGGATTAGGAGTTGTCCGCTATTAACGAGTAGTAAGGAAGAATACTTAAAAACGAACAAAATCTCCTATACTTTTACTTCAGTCTTAAATTTATGGTTTTTCTATTGGTTCAAATCCAATCACCCCAATTTTGCATTTAAGAGGAAAAAGAAAAACCCGCTGGGAGTTGGAGAAAAATCTTATCCCAGTAAGCGGGGGGAAATTCTATTTTAAAAGCGGAAAGAGTATACCTCTGTTCTTGCAAGAACGGACTAAGAGGGTCAGCTACCTAGCGAATCTTTCTAATTAAATACCGTTACTGTATAGGCGGGTCTTGTTGGGAAAGACCTATTACTGAATAATTTATAGGTAGAGCCAAAGAGTGTGAACTGTACAAGTTGCCACTAGGATTGATTAAAGCAAAGAGGGGGCTCCGGTGTATAGAGGAGACCTGCCCGTTCAAGAAGAAGAAGTAACCATAGAAACGATGGAACCCCCTATTTCATTATTGACTTATTTCTATTTAGCCTTTTTTATTACTAAGTCTTTTTGATACTTGGTATCAATAGAATTTTTTATTTCAAGGTGCCATGCCTAGAAAAAAAAGAAAAAATAGCGGTCAGGAAGGTTATAGTAGCAAAAGCCATTGGAATTTTTATTTTATGCATTGGAAAAATACGTTTTGTTATTAATAAACTAGGAGAGGGAAAAGGGTAACTGAAAAAAAAAAAAAGAAATCCATTAGTTATTCATCAAAGTTTCATTTATTTAATGCCCAGAACTACACGAGGATCTACAGCTCAGAAACGTAGAGCAAAAATGCATTCCTTTGCATCGGGTGCTCGAGGAGCTCATTCGACGCTTTCTCGAGTTATTGCTCAAGAGACAAGAAGAGCTTTGGCTTCGGCTCATCGTGATAGAGTTAGGCAAAAGAGGGATTTTCGTCGTTTGTGGATCACTCGGCTAAATGGAGTCATTCGCAAAAATGCGGTATTCAATCGTTACAGTCAACTAATATATAATCTATACAAGGAGCAGTTGGTTCTTAATCGCAAAATGCTTGCACAAATGGCTATCTCAAATAAGAATTGTCTTTACACAATTTATAGCTATCTTAAATATTAAATAGGAGTTGTCTTTACACAATTTCCAGTACCCAATTTACAGTGAGATTCTAAAATATAGAAGTAATTTAGAAGCTTCCGGTTAGGATGGATCTAAACCAGTCCATTAGGTATACTATTTAGCATGCCAACTACTAAACAACTTAACCAGCAATTTACTAAACAACTTAACCAGCAATTCCTTGATGAATTGCGGGATGAGTTGATAAATGAGTTTACAGAATATTTCATGAATGATTGTGCTCCTGGAAACCCCGGGCTACAGGCGGAATATCGTGAGATGTACCGTGAATATTTTTTTACTTATTTCCGAAATAAGTTCATGTACATTGCGTTGTGCGATCGAATATAGGCTTTTGCATTTGGACCAAGATGAAAGAAATTCTATTATTATCGAGAAATTTCAGCAATAGGAGAAAATTCTTTTATTGAGTTCGTTATTCCTTGCACTTAATTATAGTAAAAAAAACCACTTAGTTATACTTAATATACGAAATGAAAATTCAAAGTATTCTAAGATTAAGGTATCCCTATAACATAACAATAGAACAATAACAGGTACAAACATTAGGTACTCATTTTTAATCCAGGTAGTCCATTCTATGACAACTCTCAATAACTTGCCCTCCTTTTTAGTCCCTTTAGTAGGCTTAGTATTTCCGGCATTTTCAATAGCTTCTTTATTTCTTCATGTTCAAAAAAACAAGATTTTTTAGATTCGAAGGGGACAAAACCTTTTCTATTTTTTTTTTGAATTCAAGACTTAGAGAACATAGCTATTCCATTTAGTAGAATATGATACAACAGGTGGCCCCCCCGAACGGAAAATAGCGGAAGTCTTGTGGATGTGCAAAGATGCTATATCGGTAAATGAATTCTAGTTTTTTTTATTTAATAGACAAAGAAAGAAAAATGAAATTTATTTAGGTCATTCTTCTAATAAAAAAAAAATGAAGACGAGTCCAGTATGAGCATGAGCTGTCGATCTGAAAATATATGGATAGAACTTATAGCGGGGTCTCGAAAAACAAGCAATTTTTTCTGGGCTGTTATCCTTTTTTTAGGTTCATTAGGATTCTTACTGGTTGGGGCTTCCAGTTATCTTGGTAGAAATTTGATATCTTTTTTCCCGTCTCAACAAATTCTTTTTTTCCCCCAAGGGGTCGTGATGTCTTTCTATGGAATTGCGGGTCTGTTTATTAGCTCCTATTTGTGGTGCACAATTTCATGGAATGTAGGCAGTGGGTATGATCGATTTGATAGAAAAGAAGGAATAGTGTGTATTTTTCGTTGGGGATTCCCTGGAAGAAATCGTCGGATCTTCCTACGATTCCTTATGAAAGATATTCAGTCCATCAGAATAGAAACTAGAGAGGGTTTTTCTGTTCGTCGTATCCTTTATATGGAAATCCGGGGCCAGGAGGCCCTTCCCTTGATCCGTACTGATGAGAATTTGACTCCACGCGAAATTGAGCAAAAGGCCGCTGAATTAGCCTATTTTTTGCGTGTACCGATCGAAGTCTTTTGAAATGAACATGAACTGAAGCGAAGAAATCGAATAAATGCTTTCGTCAGCGGAGAAGAAAGGTATGCATGCTCTTTTCTTTAGAAATATTTTTTCTATACCATAATCAAATAGACTAATTTCTATACCATAATCAAATAGACTAATCGAGGGTTCTTCAAAACAAAACAAAAGGTACATTCGAGTCAAAGCAGACCTATATGAAACAACGATAAAATAGAAACGAAACTTCTTTTGTACCCCCGCCAAATAAGGGTTTCTATGCGTATGTAGCATATGTAAATTTACACTCAACTCAATAACAAAAACAAAAGCGCTAAGGAATAGAGAATTTTAGATTTCAAAAGATTTTTAAATTTTGATAGAATAGAAAGGCTCTTTTTTTTTAGACTAAAGGAGTAAGCATTGACTTCCATTACAAAAACAAAAAGTATAGTCCTAAGCGCCAAATGGAACCCATGCTTGCTTAATAGCAATCTTAGATCACCTAGAGTCGGCGAATTGGATGAATTCCTTAACTTAAAAAAAAACTTCAAAATTTACAGATGAAAAAAAAAAAAGCACCCACTCCCTTTCTATACATTGCATCCATAGTATTTTTACCCTGGTGGATCTCCCTGTTATTTACTAAAAGCCTAGAATCTTGGGTTACTTGTTGGTGGAATAGCAGACAATCCGAAACTTCTTTGAATGAGATTCAAGAAAAGGGTCTGATAGAAAAATTCATAGAATTAGAGGAACTCCTTCTCTTGGACGAAATGCTAAAAGAATGCCCGAAAGTATATCTAGAAAAGTTTCGTATAGGACTCCACAAGGAAACGGTCCAATTAATGAAGATGCACAATGAGGACCAGATCCATATGATTTTGCACTTCTCGCAAAATCTAATCTATTTCGTTCTTCTAAGCGGTTATTCTATTCTGGGTAAGGAACAACTCGTTATTCTTAACTCTTGGGTTCAAGAATTCTTATATAATTTAAGCGATACAATAAAAGCCCTTTGCATTATTTTATTAACTGATATTTTTTTTGGATTCCATTCGAAACACACTTGGGAATGCATAATTGGCTATGTCTGCAAAGATTTTGGATGTATTCATAACGATAGAATCGTATCTATTCTTGGTTGGGTTTTGCCATCCCTTTTAGATACAACCTGGAAATTTGTGTCCTTCCGTTATTTAAACAGCCTATCCCCGTCACTTCTAGCGCTGTATACTTCAATGAAGGACTGAAAAAAGACCGGATCCAACGATAGAATTCTCATCTTTATTGCTTTGTACACAAAGCCAAGCCGCACTTACCCCTTCTACCCTTCCAGAGGTCCCATACTATATTCCAGTAAAAATCTTTTGGTAAATGGCGGAATCGGGGGTCGGGAACTATACAAGTAACCCACCTAATTTTATTGTAGAAATTTTGAGATCAATGATTGGACCATGCAAACTAGAAAGACCCTCTCTTGGATAACGGAAGAGATTACTCGATCCGTTTCGGTCTCGCTCATGCTATATATAATAACTCAGGCGTCCGTTTCAAATGCATATCCTATTTTTGCGCAGCAAGGTTATGAAAATCCACGAGAAGCAACTGGACGTATTGTATGTGCGAATTGTCATTTAGCTAATAAGCCTGTGGATATTGAGGTTCCACAAACGATACTTCCTGATACTGTATTTGAAGCAGTTGTTCGAATTCCTTATGATATGCAACTGAAACAAGTTCTTGCTAATGGTAAAAGGGGGGCCTTAAATGTGGGAGCTGTTCTTATTTTACCCGAGGGGTTCGAATTAGCCCCCCCCGATCGTATTTCGCCCGAAATGAAAGAAAGGATAGGTAATCTACCTTTTCAGAGCTATCGCCCCGGTAAAAAAAATATT